TCTGGTTGTGACCACACATAAAAATGACATTGCCATAAATTGACAAGGTAATATTTCCACTTAGTCATCAGAAGTGGCGTATCTTTTGAAACCAGAATAGATTTTCCTTGATGTCTAACATAATGCATGAAAGGATCCTTGAAGACCCGTAAGATAGCCGAAAAATAATTAGCAAACACTTTGACAAGATGTTCGATTTTTCCATAGAAATATATTCGCTCAAAAAGGCCCCTATAAGAAGTTAATCGTATATGAGAAGATTGGTTACGTAGAAAAAGGAAAATGGATTCGTATTCACATACATAAGAATTATATAGGAACAAGACTAATCTTCGATTTCTTTTTGAAAAAAAAGAAATCAATTTTTTTGAAGTACTAAGACTATTCCAATTACAATACTCGTGAAAAAAGAACCGTAATAAATGAAAAGAAGAGGCATCTTTCACCCAGGAGCGAAGGATTTGAACTAAAATTTCCAGATGGAGGGGATAGGGTATTAATACATCTGACACATAATTTAAATGTGGGAATTTATCCTCTAAAAAAGGAAATATTGAATGACTTGATCGTAAATTATAAGATTTTGCGATTTCTTCTTCCTCTAAGGAAGATACTAATCGTAGGGAAAATGGAATTTCCACAATGACTGCAAACCCTTCTGATAGCATTTGAGAATACAAATTTTTGTTGTACCCCAAAAATGGATTTTTGTTATAAGAATTAGTGAAAAAAAAAAAATGATTCTGGTGATACATTCGAGTAATTAAATGTTTTACCATTAGGAAACTGGATTTTTTGTCATAACCATAATTTTCCAACAAAATGGATCCATTTAAAAAATGATCATGAGAAAATGCATAAATATACTCCCGAAAGATAAGTGGGTATAGGAAGTCACGTTGCCGAGATTTCTCAAGTTCTAAATATCCTTGAAATTCCTCCATTTTAAATTTGATTTGAACTGGGGATACTATAATGGATTTATTGGGTTATCAAATGATACATAGTGCGATACAGTCAAAACAAGGTATTACAGTAAAAAAAGAATAATAATAGATACCTCGTAAATAGGTAAGACTTATCAACGGACTCTCTATCCTCTCTTTTCTTTTGCCATCTAATGGGTTTATATTTTAGGATAAAAAAGATGGTTAGAAATCCTTTATTTTTTCAACCCAATCGCTCTTTTGATTTTGGAAAAAAACTCTTTATCAATATACTGCTTCTTCTACACATTCCCCTCTACCCCATAATGTAGAGTAACTAATAGTTAGGACTTAGAAAAAAATCGATAACTCACCCATAAGAAAAGTCCTTCCCGCATCAAGCACTAATATAGTTTTAACGTCTAATTAGATCGGGTAATCATTCGAATTAAGAACATAAGCCCGTTACTTTTTATTTCTCTATAATTGGAGCATAGGGCTCTATCCATTTATTCATTCGACCCGACTTGACTTGACCTTTTTTTTTCGCATCAAGAATTCAAACAAGGTTTGGCCCAATCTAGTAAGGTAAAAATATTACTAGAATTTTCCATTGATACGACATGCTGCTTTTTCCATTCATTCCTTTCAGGATCAGTCGCGGTCTTACAAACTCTACCGATAGTATGGACGAATCTGTTACTTCATAGAAATGTGTAAAAGATGCTAGCCGCACTTAAAAGCCGAGTACTCTACCATTGAGTTAGCAACCCCAAAAATATCAAAAATTTTTCTGTGTAGATACAATCGGAATAAAAAAAAAAAAAGAAATTAAATTACATGACGTAATCAAAATATTCCAATAAAAAAAAAAACTTCTTATATGACACAAAAGTAACTTTTTATATCACAGAAAATACAATGAGACCGTCATGTGCGTGAAAAGCAAAGGTCATGAAACGGAGATAACTAGCTTCATTTATACACGATCGGATTATATTTGTTTGATACACTGTTGTCAATACGAATGTGAATAGTGAAAAACGACTACAATGGAGAAAACAAAAGAATTATAAATGAATAAAAAACAAACGGAAATAACAATTTGAATTGAATAAATATATTTATATTTAAATTTGAAATAGATAAAGCTAAAAAAATATAATAAGAGAAAATATTCTAATAATAATAAATAAATAATAAATAAGAGAAAAGAATTAAAAAAAACTACGGACTTGGATTGGCACTATAGAGATAATCAACATAGATAGACATAAAAGATGTAGGCGAAAGAAGAAATTAAGGAAGAAGTAGAAAAAAATATATCGGGTTTATTCAATCCATAAATATAAATAACTAAAAAAAACTTAATCCCCTTTTTTTATTTGTTCATAGAATTGCAACAAAATCACCCCGTTGATGGGGTAATGTACAAATTTGTATTTATAGTCTATAGTATAGAACCAATTAGTTCATTTAGTCACTTGACTGATCTTTTTTCTATTCATCTTAGATCAATTTATATCAATAAAATAAAAATATATTTTTAGCGTTATCGAAGACGGAATTTGAAGGTAATAAGTGTAGTATGAATAGAACAAGAGAGGGGGGAAATAATAAAGAAAAGGTTAGCCAAAACTATATACAAGTTATCCACACCCTCTTTTTTTTTATTTCATTAATGGAATTTCGGTTATTGATTAAGGTGAAGTTCCGTAAAAACCCCTGCCTTCTTTAAAATATCATGAACAGTTCCTGTAGGTTGAGCACCCTTTTCAAGGAAATATAGAATAGCAGGAACATTTAAATAGGTTTGATTCTTTATCGGATCATAAAAACCCACTTTACGAAGATCTCTTCCTTCTCTTCGGGATCGAACATCAATTGCAATGATTCGATAAACGGCTCATTGGGATAGATGTAAATTAACAATACCCCCCCCAGAACCGTATAAGAAGTTTTCTCCTCGTACGGCTCGAGGAAATTCAAAGTTATGTATAGAATTCTAATTAATGTCAAATAGATCCATAGATTATTAAATCAATTAGACTATGATTTAAATACTTTTTTCTTATTCTTTTTTGAAAAAAAAACTCATTCTTATCCCCATAACTCAAGTTGGATAACTCTCACTCAAAGGAAAACAACCCTTAAGCTTAAGCATTTCATTTATTGAGTGGTCTCTAACCCCTTTATTTTTGCCTGTCTCCTTTAGAATCTATTTCGATTCTTCATTCTGATCTAGTTTAGTTATTGAGACAATTGAAAAAGATTTTTCCTTGTTCCGGGATCCTTTATCCTTGCCTTGAATCATTGGGTTTAGACATTACTTCGGTGATCTTTAATCGTTTCAAAATGGCAGCAACATACCATTTTTTGTGATTTATTTTTATCAAAGAATCATATAAATAATGGATTCTCGCGTGATACACTTTTGATCAAATTTGACGTTTGAATTTGAAACTTGGTCAAATTGGATCCTTTCGATTTCTATACCGAACATATACTTACGAAGTAGTTTTAACTTATTGATTGACACTAACCCTAGATCTCTGCCCTTGATAAACGAATCAATACTTTCTACTCGAGCTCCATCATGTACTATTTACAGCAAAACCCTCAAAAAATGAGAGCTCTAGTGGAACAGAACAAACGATGTCGAGTCAAGAGCATCTTCATTCCTATATAATATAAAATGGTGGGTGTAAGAATCCACAGTGGATCATGTCCTTCAAGTCGCACGTTGCTTTCTACCACATCGTTTTAAACGAAGTTTTACCATAACCTCTAATTTCTTGGAACTGGTATGTAATTGATTCATTTATGGAATCATGTATAGTCGTTGGTTTAGTTGGTCCATAGTAATCTATACTCTTATGACATGAGTAGTTTTTGAAAAAGTCTTAGCAATAATTCAATTTATTTAAACCCATATTTTATTGTATATATTGGATCAATAATATTTTTTTTGTATGAGTGCAATAGAGATTTTTTTTTTCATTTCTATAAATGAAGAAATAATTAATTACGAATAATTAAGAATCTCCATTTTTCAATTTCTTCATAGAATGGATTCACGAGTTTCACACTTCTTCGAGTAGCAAGGACTCATAAGAAATCATTAAAAAGATTTAATTGATTGAAAATTTCCTACCTCAATATTATTATTTGAATAAAGTTTTGTAATAAAAAAGGATTTATTACATTTTATTATCATAAATAAATGCATATTCGGATTAACCCAGCAATGATTTGAAACCAGTAGATAGATCAAAAATAAAAATCTTTTTCACAAAAATAGCAATAAAACGATAAAAATACATAATAACAATACATATCAGCATTTTCTGCCTAGTTTATTTAACTTAAGAGACTCAATAATCTTTCCCTAAAATAAAGTGAAAAAGATGTATGAATAACCTCTGTCTGAATTGTTACTTGGATTTACAATTATTCATTACAGACAAACACAAAATACGAAAAAATGAGGTGAAAAGAAATACATAATATGTTACATATGTAACTTGATTCTTTGTTAATCAGATTCGTACAGATATTAAAATCGATATCTTCCATTATGGATTAACTCCTATCTACCCCCCCAATTATATAGAGTAGATGCATCATAAATCAAAAAAGGATCCTACGGGGGACTGGACTAGTTTCGGAGGTGCTAGACTATCTTGTATAAGGCTAAAGTCAAACAGATCTAGATTAAACGATTGTTCCTACCTATTTTTTTGATTTTACTCTAAATTTGAGTACCCTAAATCGGTCTTAAGAGACTTAAGACCATTGATTGAATTCCATTAGTGCCAAAAACACAAGACCTTCGTGTTTCTAATTCATAAAAAAAAAAAAAAAAAGAATCGGGTTTCACACACCATTTAAGGGATAGAGAATAAGAGAGGCTTTCGCATTTCGATTTTAAATGCATCATTATAAGAAAATAAGAAAGAACAACCACATTCTATCTATATCTAATACTAGACTTTTAAGCATAAGGTTGTTTTAAAGGGCAATCTTTAGTCTGATATGATATCGAATATTTTTCTATAGATCTTATAATATACTATTATATATATAATATGCATACTCTGGGACGGAAGGATTCGAACCTCCGAATAGCGGGACCAAAACCCGTTGCCTTACCACTTGGCCACGCCCCATTTATATTCAACACTAATAAACACTAATATTGGTAGTGGTTGGTCGTCAATTCCAGTCGAAATATTTATAGAAAAAATTAGCTTGTTGCTCGGATTTTGATACGTTTATAGATCCAATTAAACTGAATTTATTGATCATTACATATAATTCCATTAAGATATTGTATGAAAGTAGGATTTCTTCTATTCTCTTTTTATTTGAGAATTGAAGGATTTTTGATTGGCTGAGTTCGAATCAAAGAAAGGTTTTTTGACCTACTTTATGTTATTAATTTTTCCCTTATCCCTTATATCATAGGAATAATAGGGGATTAATAACTCAATAAAATCAAAAGAAATACAATTATCTTCAAGAACAAAGAAAAAAAAAAAAATTGTTATGCTTAATATCTTAAGTTTCATCGGTATCTGTCTTAATTCTTTCCTTTATTCAAGTAGTTTTTTCGTCGCCAAATTGCCTGAGGCCTACGCTTTTTTGAATCCAATAGTAGATGTTATGCCAGTAATACCTCTATTCTTTTTTCTATTAGCTTTTGTTTGGCAAGCTGCCGTAAGCTTTCGATAAGATTTTTAATACTGTCCGAGACAAATTCATGATTTACTAGAAAAAAAAGATTCTAACTAGTTATAAGATCAGATAAGTCGTACATACAGTCTGAACCTTTGAGTTGAGTCCAATATTGAAATTCTTCTATAGCTGTGATAAATCGGGATCACTCTCATTTTCTTATTCTTACTTTTTTCCATTGAACGACCCTGTTAGAGTCCCCCCCAATATATAATTGTGGGTATGAAATCCAATTTTTAGTAATGAACGACTCAACTCTTAAAAATTTTTCCTATTTCTAGAAATAACTTCACTGCATTTCTTGGTGTCAAAATAGGTTAAAATAGAGAATCTATTCTCTTTTTTTTTTTTTTTAATGATCTTGGAGATTGTGTAATGCTTACTCTCAAACTATTTGTTTATACAGTAGTAATATTCTTTGTTTCTCTCTTCATTTTCGGATTCCTATCTAATGACCCGGGACGTAATCCGGGACGTGAAGAATAAAAAAAATAAGATTTTTTTTCCTTGCTTGATTTTGAAATGTTCTTAAAATTTTATCTATTCCACATCTTTCCTCAACTATAAAAAAATACCAAGTAATTGACAGAAACGGAAAGAGAGGGATTCGAACCCTCGGTACAAAAAACTCGTACAACGGATTAGCAATCCGACGCTTTAGTCCACTCAGCCATCTCTCCCCAAATTGAAAAAGGATAATTACTATGATACATTGTATAAAAAATAGAAAATGAAGGCTTGAAAAAAGCCGTTCTTTATCTCTCTTTATTATCTTTATCTACCCTTATTATATAGATATATAATTATATACATATATAATTATATCGATATATATAATTATATAGATATATCGAATATATAATTATCTAGATATATCGATGGATATCTATAAAATCGATAAAAACTTTTATCAGCAATTCCATTTAGATAAATTAGATAAAGTAAGGGCTCAAAAGAAAAGATATCTCCAATCCTAATATATAAATAATACCAATATATTAAAGATTACTAAAAATATATATTTATATTTATAAATAAATAAAAATAAAGTACCTCTTTTATTTTATTTCATCCGAAAAGTCCTTTTCTTTTTATTTCCGCGGCCTGGCCTGGTCAGTACCTAGCCGGGCTTTTTTTGTTCCAATGAATCGTAGATAAAATTATTTATTTGATTTGAAATTGAAAACACAAAATGTTTTTGAAACAAAAAAAAATCGAAACAACAAGAATCATAAGAAGAATTATTATGTCGATTCCGATGATACAGAAAAAGATGATATAGAATCAAGGTGCCATTCGTTATTATTATTCTTTATTACTTTACTGGAATAAAATAAAAAAACTTATTATTTAGTTAATTAAAATGAGTCCTCTTTTCCTAATCTCATTAGTCGCCCTGACGAAAATACGTCAACGCTCGAATTTTCATGATTCTTTTCTGATCCGATCTTTTTATTACTTATTACTACGACTTATTTTCGTCTTCGACAAAAGGTCCATTTATATACAATAATTGCATTGTAGCGGATATAGTTTAGTGGTAAAAGTGCGATTCGTTCTATTAATCCCCTAATAGTTAAGGGATCCTTCGGTTTTATTAATATTCCGATCAAAAACTTTATTTCTTAAAAGGATTTAATCCTTTACCTCTCGATGAAAGATTCGAGGAAAAATATAAATTCTCGTGATTTGTATCCAAAAAGAAGTTCGAAATTGAAAAAATTGGATCATGAAATTACGAAACATAATTTTATTGAATTGGATCAATACTTCCAATTGAAGGAATAAGGGATCCATGGATAAAGGTGGAATTATTTCTAATCGTAACTAAATCTTC